AATCCATTATATATGTAAAATAATAAATAAATCGAAAATCTTTCATGACCTTATTGACTTGACCAGGGAAATTACCCTATTTTTTTTGATGATATGTTTTTTATAAATTTAATTCAAAATGCTAAATGGGAGTTCAAACAAGCTATATATGTCAAAATAATTACGAATATATAACTAGATCTTTAATTCAAATGAAGCCTGGTTTCTTGCCAATCAATCAATAGTCGGTATTTATATTGTATTATTAACTAAGGAAAAAGAAAACTCACTTTTTAGATCCAAAAAAATGGAACCTTAGTAATTTTGAATTGTTCTTGAATCCTGAGGTTTATTCATTTTTTATTTGAGGCGAATTCAAAATTGTTCGAATTGTGTAATCATCAATTACTGGCATTGGTAAACGACCCAAAGCTATTTGATTATAATTCAATTCGTGACGATCATAAGTTGAAAGCTCATATTCTTCGGTCATTGATAAACAATTTGTTGGGCAATACTCAACACAATTACCACAAAAGATACAGATTCCGAAATCGATACTGTAATTAAGCAATTGTTTCTTTCGAATATCCGTTTCTAATTTCCAATCAACAACAGGTAAATCTATAGGACATACACGAACACATACTTCACAAGCAATGCATTTATCAAATTCAAAGTGAATTCGACCGCGGAAACGCTCCGATGTGATCAATTTTTCATACGGATATTGAATAGTTACAGGTAAACGATTTGTGTGGGATAAAGTAATCATGAAACTTTGACCAATGTACCTTGCAGCCCGTACTGTTTGTTGACCATAATTCATGAACCCAATTACCATAGGGAACATATCGTGAATATCTATGAGTAATTTTGTTTCTTTCTCTTGTTTGATATAAGTCGTGAATAAAAAATAGTTTATTTACAGTGAAAGGAGTTGAGAAGAAGTTGTTAATAATAGATTACCTAGAGAAATAGGTAAAAGGAATTTCCATCCAAGATTTAATAATTGGTCCATTCTTAGCCTAGGTAAAGTCCATCTTGTTGTTATAGGAATGAACAAAAACAAATATGTTTTCACTAATGTAATAAAAAGACCAAGTATCGTTCCAAAAACTCCACTCGCTTTATTTATTTCAAAAAGTTGAGGAATAAATATGTACGGAATAGATAGATTCCATCCACCCAAATAAAGAACTGTTACAAAGAATGAAGAAACTAGTAGATTTAAATAGGAAGCAACATAAAATAAACCAAATTTTATACCTGAATATTCGGTTTGATAACCTGCTACTAACTCTTCCTCTGCTTCTGGTAAATCAAAAGGTAATCTCTCACATTCTGCTAGGGAGGAAATTAGAAAAATGATAAATCCTATAGGTTGACGCCACAAATTCCACCCCCAAAAACCATATTTTGACTGTGCCTCAATTATATCAACTGTACTTGAACTGTTAGATAATCATAGTCGGTGATAACATCACTGTTCCCATCGCTATTACAAAACCGTACGTGAGATTTTCACCTCATACGGCTCCTCGAGAACCACAAATAAATCTAAGGACCGGATCAGCATTCTTTATCTTGATATGTTCTAGATAGAGTACAAATCTATTGAAAGGTCCCGAATTAGACCAATGGAATTCTGTCTACTATAATACTAATTAAGTACTTCTGAATTGATCTCAGCCTTTATTTTATCACTTTATTTAATAAGAATTTTTTTTTCGTTCCTACTCGTCTTTCTCAAAAGGGTATTGAAAAAAAAATAAAGGATTATTTCGTTCCTAATAGTCATTTCTTTAATTGGTGGATAGGAGCATACTCTGGATCGGAATCATGGGGAGTACTACCTGATCATTTCTACCAACTTAAAGCCCCAATTAGTATTCCTTTTATGCAGAAATGCCCCTTTGGATAATTTACATAATCTCTATTACTAATCCTTTGTGTAATTTTGGTGTTTCTAACCATCCACTTATTTTTGCGGAATCACCCGTTATGGTAATACATGTATGTAAATACATACAAACGATAGTGAAAACTCCATATAGTTAATCTTTTGAACCCGCTTCAAGCTATGATATGATGTCCAATCAACCAATCTTGGGGTAAACAGTCTTTACTGCTTATATTTATTTTTGCTTAATCCTGGTACATAGGAAATGAGACTCGATCTTTTGACTGCGAACTTCTAAGCTGTTTTCTTTCACTCATATAACTATCTGATTTAGTTCGTCAACCCAAATGATAAACAAATAAATGAAGATATCTATGCAAACCCTTTCTAGAAATTACAGTCAAAAGAAATAGGAAAAGTTTATGTCTCAACGAATCACACGTAGAGATATTGATAATACACATAGAGTTAATGGTATTTCATAACTAATCGATTGAGCAGCAGCTCGTAAACCACCCAAAAAAGAATATTTATTATTTGATCCATATCCTGACATAAGTAGTCCAATGGGAGCAATACTTGAAATAGCGATCCATAAAAAAACACCAATATTGAGATCGGCTAGCACAAGGTGATAGCCAAAAGGAATTACCGAATAACTTAGTAGAATTGATATGACCGCTATGGATGGTCCGATACTGAATAAACTGATATCTCCTCTAGATGGAATAATATTTTCTTTTAAAAGTAGTTTTGTCCCATCTGCTAGCGCTTGGAGAATTCCAAAAGAGCCAGCGTATTCAGGTCCAATACGTTGTTGTATCCCTGCGGATATTTCTCTTTCTAACCATACAATTACTAGTACACTTATTGTAATTCCCAATACAAGAGTCAAGATAGGGATAAGCATCCATATAATCCCATAGACCTCCTTTAAATATTCCAATTTTGAAAACGAATTGATATCTTGTACTTCTGTTGTATCAATTATCATTTCAACGATCAATTTCTCCCATAATGATATCTATACTACCTAGTATCGTCATAATATCAGCCAATTTTATTCTTTTAACTAACTGAGGAAGAATTTGCAAATTGATAAAACCTGGTGGTCGGATTTTCCATCGCCAAGGAAAAACACTTTGATCTCCTATCAAAAAAATTCCCAACTCGCCCTTTGGTGCTTCGACTCTCACATAAAGTTCCTGTTTCGATAATTCAAAAGTGGGCGAGGGTTTTTTACTAATGAATCTATATTCAAAATCATTCCATTCAGGATCGCTTACTCTATCAAAGCATCGGATTTCTAAATTCTCATAGGGTCCTCCTGGAATTCCTTCCAGAGCTTGTTGAATAATTTTTATAGATTCCGTCATTTCACTGATTCGTACTAAATAACGAGCTAATGAATCTCCTTCTTTTTGCCATTTCATTTCCCAATCAAATTCGTCATAACACTCATAATGATCAATTTTACGAAGATCCCATTGTATTCCGGAAGCTCGTAGCATTGGTCCTGATAAACCCCAATTTATTGCTTCCTCTCCATTAATAATACCCACTCCCTCAATTCGTTCTAAAAAAATAGGATTTCGTGTAATAAGTTTTTGATATTCAGAAATCCCTGTTAAAAAATAATCACAGAAATCCAAACATTTATCTATCCAGCCATAAGGTAGATCAACAGCCACTCCTCCGATACGAAAATAATTATGCATCATTCTCATACCAGTGGCAGCTTCGAATAAATCATATACTAATTCTCTTTCTTTAAAAATATAGAAGAAAGGAGTTTGTGCACCAATATCTGCCATAAAGGGACCAAGCCATAATAAATGAGAAGCTATACGACTCAACTCCAACATAATTACTCTGATATAGCTGGCTCTCTTCGGTACTTGAATATTTCCTAATTGCTCTGGTGCATTTACGGTTATTGCTTCTGTGAACATAGTAGCTAAATAATCCCAACGTGTTACATAAGGCAGATACTGTATAATTGTTCGGTTTTCCGCAATTTTTTCCATCCCTCTGTGTAAATAACCCAATATTGGTTCACAGTCAATAACATCTTCACCATCTAGAGTAATGATGAGCCGAAGAACCCCATGCATAGATGGGTGATGAGGACCCATATTTACTATCATGAGGTCTTTTCTGGTAGCTGGTACATTCATAGGTTTTTCCCCGATTCATTCTTCCATGAATTACTGAAAACAAAAATAAATTTATCAAAATTCAAGATATAATAAATCAAATAATTAATAATTAAGGTTCTTCAAATTAGTGAGTTTTTAGTTCCCGAATATCCAACCGACCAATTATTTCTTTATAACGTACTCTATTTTTCTTTAACAAATAAGCCAGTAATCGTTGACGTTTTCCCAGAATTTTACGTAGACCTCGCTGAGATAAATAGTCTTTTCTGTGCAATTCTAAGTGTGAAGTAAGTCTTCGTATCTTATTGGTGAAACTAACGACTTGAAATTCAACAGACCCCTGGTTTTTTTCTTTTTCTTCTTGCAAAAAAACTGAACTGAATACATTTTTTACCATAATTCTCCCCCTTTTTTATTGTCTTGTTGAAAGATCTAAATTTTACCGATCAGAAATAAAAAAATTATAATAATGCCAACCACTTTAATTGGGTATACTTAATGAAATTATAGACTCCTAATTTTATTAAATCGTTTTTTTATCAAATAAAATGAGTCAATGATCAATCTAATTTTCAATTTACGTCGTATAGAAATATAAAAGAAAAGGACGGCACTTAGAAAAGATAATAAGTTTTGAGCTGAAAATTACAATAAAATAAAAGGATTCCGTTGAGTTATTGATAAATCTAATTGATACGTCAACGTCATTGAATTAGTATCATGTATAAGAATGAAATGTAAAATAGCACATGTGTATATGCGGTTGCTTTCATATATTAGATATGCTACAGGATACATAGATAAAATCTATCACCCTCGTGGATACATATTTATCCTTACCATATTGAAATGGCTGCCATTAGTGGTATCAAACCAATAGCGATTCATACAAGCTAAATCTTCTAATTGATAAGTTGGCCAAAGAAAGAATTTTATTAATTTATTTTTCTCTATCTCAAGATTTGTGCTTTTATCCAAAAATTGATCGCAGTTTTTTTTATCGCAAAATACTGTATTTCTATCACAACCGTTCCCATTTCGGGAATCCAAACAAATTCGAATTCTAAACTCTCTACGACGTCTAAGTGATAAAATATTTTCAGGAACGGGCAAAACATAATGATTTTTGTTTTGATTTTCAGTTATTTTTTGATGTTTTGCAATGGGTTTATCAACATATCTTTTTTCTTGGTTTCCTTGATTAGCTTTGTCCTTACTCTTATGAACGAATGAAATACTTATGGTTTGATACATAAAAAATTTTCCATCCCTTGTAACAGACAGACGCACCGGTTCAATAATAAATAGACTCTTTCTCATTAATTCTGTAAGAGTTAAATCTTTCTGAATCAGCATTATATCCAGACTCATTTCTCCCCGTTGAATAGAGGATATAGCAATTTCTCTTGGGTTTAGCAATCTAAGCAGGAAACAATATACCTTGATATTATTGAGCATTCTTTGATTTAAAGAATCATCCCATCTCAATTGAAAAAGCAAATATCTTTTAAGAAATAAATGGAGTTCGGCTTCTGTATTGCTTTGGTATTCTTTTTTTTTTCTACGTTTTTTTATATCTGATCCTACCCCATCATTTTCGTCAAGATCTTCTTCTTGAACTGATCCGCGATTCCTTCGGTTTTGTGCATCTGATCTAGGATTCCCTCGAGTTGGAGATTCTTTTTTTTTTTTCTTTCCATTTTCTAATTCAAGATAGTTTGTTTTATTCGATGAAAGATCCTTTTTGGGATTTTGATTGATATTTTTAGTTGCACTAATATTTACATCTCCATTAAAAAGTAATTTGATGGGTATGAACCAGGGTTTCATTTTATATGAATTATAAAGGAGTGCAAATTCGGGGAAGAACCAAAGTTTAAGATTCGATATGGGACGATTTCGTATTTGTTCATTCATTCCCATCCAATCAAACCTTTTTTTATTGGAAGGCTTTATTTGTTGATGAATCATCAGACCTTTCTTCTCTATTTTTTTGCCATTAATAGTCTTAGTCTTTTTATGACTGTTGGTATTAATCCAGGTCTCAATATCGACCGTATTTCTAAGACAAAAATGGATCATTTTCCAATCCCCATATTTTCTATCTGGATTTTTATCCATATCCACAATACCATTTTTTACGAGATAATTATTGCTAAGAATATCTCCTATTCCATCAAATAATTTGTATTTCCGTGTGTTGTAATTACAAGAAATCCCTTGGTTATTGTTTACTTGTAATGGTGATACATAAATAGATGAGTTCTTCGTATCTTCATAAGATATAGATTGATATGATAAAAGATCATATCCATAGTCTTTTTGATTTGGTAATTTATAATAAATTACTTGGTCTTTTTCATAAGAATCCCGTTTGTTTAAATCTTTATTTTTGGCCATCCAACCCTGATTAACTCTATTTCGCCATTTTCCTGGCACTAATTTAGACCATCTAATCTTAGATAAATTATATTGATAATGACCCCTTAACCGTGTTTTCCATTGATTTATTCCAAATTTTTTATTTTGGAATTCAGAATGCAATATTCCTTGGGCTTCAAAATCATCTTTTATTTCGTTTGTAAGAAAAAGGGATGTTCCATTATATTGAAGGACAAATCGTAACTTATCCAAGTTATTCACTTGGATTTGTGAGAATTTGTAAAAGACATATGCTTGTGACAACGAGGATAAGTTCTGTGAATTCTTACTAAGATTAGAAAGGGACTTTCTAAAGTTAATTGTATTTTGATTTGTTTTATCAATAACTTCTTGATTGACTTTAATATTGAAAATGTATTTACCCATATATTTTTTTTTTGATTCAAGAAAAAGTGGTGTATTGATCTGAAGAATATTAATAATAAATAAGAAGATATATATATATATCTTTTTAAAGAAAAATTTTATAAAAAAAATGGATTTACGGATTAATCGAATATTTCTTCTTTTAAACATCGGCTCGAAAGTTTTTGGAGATTCAAATCTTTCAGCATCATTACCTTTTTTGTTTTTCTTGTCTTTTAGAATTTTTCCTATTTGAGTTCTGATTCGATTTGTTCTATCAGTTAGATCTTTTATTTTTGTTTCGGCCAGTGAATAATTTGTCCAATCAAGAGATTTAATTTGACTGGACGATTCATAAATCATATTATTACTGATTCTCGAATCTTTGTCTTTTTTAGTTTCATTCAATCCAGATATTTCTTTCAACCCCAAAAATAGAGTTGGATTTATTTTTAATAGTTCTTTTATTATTCTTTGTATAAAGATAATGTTTTTTATAATCCATGTTTTTATTTCTTTTGAAATTATTAGAACAAAATTTGTTCTTTCTATTAGAACTATAAAACAATTCGTTTTCCATTTCATAATTTTTTTTCTTAGTTTTTTTAAAATGGAGTCAAAAAACGAAGATCTTTTTCGTGGGGAACCAAAAGGTAGTTCAGCTTCCATTCCCAAAACTGTTAAAAAACAAAAATCATCGTTTTTTTTATCTTTCTTTTTTATTAGAAAAGGGGAGGCTAGTTTAGATCTGTGCCAAGGTTTCAAACGGAAAGGAAATAATATTTTTATTTGAATACCATCTATTAACCAGTTTTTTGGAAATTCTGTTTCTGATAATTGAACACCATTATAGGTGCATTTAACATGCATTTCCCTCTTCCAACCCTTTAAATCCTCGGACCACTCGGGAAATTGAAATAATAGCATACGACCCATATTTTTAGCTATTATCAATGATGGTAATATAATATATCTTCTAAGAATTGATTGTGTTACTAAGATTGAACCTCTTATTATTTGAGCAAATATAATGCTATCCCAAGCTTCTGCTATTTCTATTCGTGCTTGATCTTCTAATCTGTCCGTCGCTCTTTTGTCCGCTTCTTTTTTCTCTTGTTCGTTTGTATCTTCTTCCACATAATCCGAAATTTTGAATTCTGTGTTTTCACCCATCTTATTTATAAAAATGAATTTAATAAGTTCGGAGATATCAAATAAAAAAAGAGGGGGATTGCCCATTCTGTTAAAAAAAAACGGGGAATGTACATTTGCTTGAAACAATTCCAAAATAGTTATTTTACGTCTTTGAGCGCGCATAGATCCTTTTATTATGTCTCGACGAAAATCCGATTGTTGAGAATAATGTATTAAAGCGACTTCGTCTGTTTGATCAGAATTATTAGTATCTAGCGTAGTAGTATAAGTATCGGGATTCTGCTGATTATTAGTAAAAATGACTACACGTTTAGCTTTTCTTGAACGAATCTGATGATCCTCCTCCGCGTCTTCCTCATTTTGTTTCTCTTGTTGTTCTAACTCGTCAATTAATTTGTATGACCATCGAGGTATTTTTTTACTGATTTCTTTTATTTCTATTTCAAGATCTTTGTTTCTAATTTTGTACTCGTTGGTATCAGTTATAACTGCATTGAATAATAATTTTGCTTGTGAATAATTTTTTTCTTGTTCGGAAAATGAAAATCTTGTATTTATCCTTTGTTTCAATATTTTTATTGAGCATATTGATTTTACAGCAAATTCACTAATAAAATTCAATAAATTACCATTACGAATTTCCGTTGATATTGATTTTCGATCAAATGCAGCTATTCTTTTATCAAATTCTCGATAACTAGTAGCAATAAGGATCTCGTGGATCTTATTTATCCAAAGAGTTCCGATGGAATTTCCGATGGGAATTTTATTTATGATTGAAGGGGAAAAAACAAAATGGATTATTCCACGATAAGGCCCGTTCGAGAAAGGATCATACTTTTTAGGCAAGTATTCTTTTTTAGTTTCATCATTACACAATCTAGTTTTTTTTTCGAGTACTACATCCAGAGGAAGAGATCCCTTATCTATAGCCTCTATTCGACTTATAAACTCGTTGCTGAGCTTGTTTTCGTTTTGTTCATTCGTATAAACCCACTGATTATCTAGTTCATAAGAGGAAGGGTTTTCGGTTGTGTACAAAGCCATCTTTCTTTGTATCATTTCCAAAAAAGTTGATAAACTCGGTGTATACATAAAAGAGATTTTTTGTTTTCCATCACTTCGACATGTGTAAAAAAAATATTGTGACATTTCATTTCTTACAGCATTTTCAAATCGCTCATTTTTTATATACCGCAATGGCAATGGACGAGTCCATCGTTTATAGTCGAAAAGACCGATCACAAGAAGTTTTTCAAACCAGAAGAAAGGATCTTCTTTGTTTTTAAGGATTTCTAACTTCGAATTTTCGTGATTCCCATCCAGATCAGAAGTTTCATAAACTCGGCTATTTTTATAGAATGTCTCTTTAAAGTGAAAGTGGAATTCATCCTTTGTTTTTTCCGTTCCATTCACTCGGATCTCTTCTGTTTCATCGATTTTGTCCGGATCCTCCTTTTCTTCCGAAAAAAGGGAAGGAGAAGGATCTTCTTCGGTGGATCCCTCTTGTTCCTCTTTAGTCCCCTTCGTTTTGGAAGTTGGTTCTATTTCTACATCTGTTTCTTCCTCGCTTTCCCCCCTTTCTTCCGTTTCTGAGGTTTCTTTCAGTTTCTTAGTAACGCTGGGTGACGGTATTCTGCCTAAATAGTAGACACAGGTAATAAATAAGAGAATACTAAAGATTCGAGCCATAGAATTTCTCACTTCTGACACAAGGTATTTATTAGATCGAATAAGTACATTAGATCTAATAGAATGATTTTGCCGTATCCAGACTAATACCAATCCAACCCATTTCATGAATAAAATGTGACCAATTAACCAACCAACAAAACTACTTGTTACGAATAACATCTTGTTGTTGCATCGAAACATATAAATGTTGACTAATCTGGCTAACATTGAACTTGGTAAAATGAAATAGTTGAATAATTGAAAAATGAGATTATTCAAGAATACACATTGAATGCTGAGATTACGCATTGAATTTCTGGTAGTAGATCCATAATCCAAAAAG